GGAAAGGAAACAAGGAAAGGGTGGGATTTTGAGTCCCATCCCCTATGTGTTTGATGAGACGCCAAACAACCAACTACTAAGATTTCTGGTTCATCTCCATTTGAATCTTTGAGAGGAATCACGTTCATATCTCAGTCGTTCTTTTTGCTTTTTTTTCTATCTTCTGTATCTGTAAGACTATTCCTTGAGTTTCGGGTATCGCTCCAATCCCTTCGGATGTTAGGATTTGCTGTCCCAGTCTTGGTTCGGAAATAGAAAAAAGAAAAGGTGGGACTTACTGCCTCACATATCTCTGCAATAGGACCCACTCGTATCTCGAGTCGGAGAGACAATTTCAGCGCTACTTCACTCGGGAAGACAAGCATGGAAATCGACCAAGTAAAAAGTTTGAGTTCCATTGGTGAGAATGGAGAAGTCGAGAGACTTCTTTCATAAATTCCATAAATGCGAGACCTCTGGACGCCTCGCGTAGGATTCGAACCTCCGTACTACGCGGTACTATATTTCGAGTCTAGTATGCCTACCCTTCTTTCGAAGCAGGGAGACGCGGTGGAGCTACGTTCACCAATCCAATCCAATTATACGGGTATATCTATATGCCTGTCAACTGCTGAACCGAATTTTCATCTCTTTTTTACCAAATGTACTAACTGGTCTTTTTTACCAAATTTACTAACTGGGAGACTCCACTCAGGTCAGGTTTAGACGAGGTCCCTGGACCTTTTCCATTACTCATTGCTTCTTCATGAAGTGGTAGGATTCTACTTCAAACTGACGATGGCCGGGGGTTCGAATCTATCCTCGCCCGCAATCAATCATCCCTAAAGGGGTGGTTGATTCCCTCCTCCTGCAGGGACTTTTTTTCACGACCTGACAAGCCCACGCCTGTCTCGCGAGCAAATCTTTTTTTCGGTATCAATCAAATAATACCATATGAAGATACAAGAGAGAGAGAGGCATTCTCCTTCCGCCTAAATACTTGGATGTAGCAGCATGGGTTGTCACTGCCCAACCCCAGCTGTGCATCGCGCGGAAATACTTATATCTCCCCCGGAATAGACGAGTGATCATTTTCCTAGCAAGTGATTCCGGGTGCGAAAAGACAAATACAAGCTAGATAGGAAAATGTCAGGATCAATTACCGAAGAAGATATAACTATTTCGTAAGTTGTAGAGACAGACTAGTTGGGGCAGCAGAAGCAGAACCGGCTTTTAATAAAAATCATTCGAAAGAAAAAAGTTCGCGTCACAATTTAATTTGAAGTGAGTCTAGAATAAAGTATTCCGTGTGATCCCGATAATGGGATCTATTAATATACCCGATAGGATTGATGCTAGTGCACGAATGATCATAGCTATTTCAATAGAACTTTTTGAAATTGAAATTGATGGAGAAACTAATGAATTTTGTATATAAGTTGTGGATGCATCGCTCCTCCCATTCTTCCCAGTGAACATTAATTTAATTATTTTAAGATAATAGTAGATAGAGATGACACTTGCGACGAGCGCTACCAGAACTGATGGGTACGAACCAGCTTTCCATCCATGCCAAAGGAGATAGAGTTTACCGAAAAAACCGGATGGTGGAGGGATACCCCCTAGGGATGGTGAACGTAAAACCGGGGAGAATGTTAGAACAGGATCCTTCATGTATAATCCCGCGTAATCCCTAATATTATCAGTTCCGGTTCGTAAACCAAATGGGGTGATACGAGCAAAAGTTCCCAGATTCATGAGTATATAAATAAACGTATAAGTTATCATACTTGCATAACCGTTCTCCGGGTCTGCAGCAAGTACTCCAATCATAATATATCCAATTTGGCTTATGGAGGGATAAGCTAGCATACGTTTCATGCTTATTTGAGTAACGGCAATTAGATTTCCTAATATCATACTAGAAGTAGCCAATAATCCTACCACGATATGCCACTCATTAGATAGATGTGGGAAAATTAGACCGAAGAGTCGCGTAAATAAAGCTGGAGCTGCTACTTTAGAGGTAACAGAGAAAAAAGCAACGACTGGTGTAGGAGAGTCAGAGTCGAAAAGGAGATTTTCGATCTTTCCGCTCATTCGGAACCGTGCATGAAATTCTTACTTCACACGGCTCTTGGTTCATAAGAGATTCACGACTGATATTGCTCCCAGAACCTTCTTCGTGTATGTTTCAAACCCATTATTCCTCGAATAATACATAATCATTCAATATGAGGACTAATTGTTAACTTCCCGAAGAATCCCTCATCATTTGTTTAGATTACCCACCAGCAGTTTCGTCTCGAATTTTTTCTCGCTTGTTTGTCCTTCTTCATTTTTCACCGGAATCCTTTCAACAACTAAAACTACTTGTTGAGTTGGTAGGCACACACGCCCGGCGGGGGAGACAAATTGCGACTTTTTTCGTTCCTAGT